TCCCATTCAAATAAGAATGAATACTATGATTTGCGTTTCGAACAGGCATGAATACAGCATCTATAGGATAACTTCCGTCTTGAAAATTTTGGAGTCTTTTTATACAATATCCGCGATTCCTCTCGATTTGTAATCCAATACACAAATTAATGGGTTCTGTTAGGTTAGCTATATGTTGTGTATTATCAATGATTACCACGGAAGGTGGTAAAATGATGTCTTCAGCAGTTACATATCCAGGACCCTTGACACAAATAGACGCGTCCCGAGTTCCATACAGATTACTTCTCAATACTATTTCTTTCAAATTCATTAAGATTTCATGTACCGATTCTTGAATACCTACTATGGTAGAATATTCATGTGGTATTTTATCAAATTTTGCACGTGTGATACATGTTCCCTCTAGTTCTCCGAGCAAAACTCTTCGCATCGCAATGCCTATTGTATCGGCTTGGCCTTTCTTAAGTGGAGAAAGAATAAAGCGTCCATAATAAAGACGCTTACTGTCTACTCTTGATTCAACACACTTCCACTGTAGTGTCCGAGTAGATACTCTTACTTTCTCTCGAACCATAGTAATCTATTTTGTTTTTTTTTTTCAAATCTTTGAATTATTTATTTCTCTTGAAATCTCTTCTTTGTTTATTTTTTATGTTTTACACGCGCCTTTTTTTAGGGGACCTACACCCATTATGTGGCATAGGGGTTACATCCCGTATAAAATTTAATAGTATGCCACTTCTACGAATAGCTCTTAATGCCGCATCTCTTCCGAGACCGGGACCTTTTATCATGACTTCTGCTCGTTGCATGCCTTGATCCGCTACTGTTCGAATAGCATTTCCTGCTGCGGTTTGAGCGGCAAATGGTGTTCCCCTTCGTGTACCCTTGAATCCACAAGTACCGGCAGAGGACCACGAAATCACTCGCCCCCGTACATCTGTAACAGTCACAATGGTATTGTTGAAACTAGCTTGAACATGAATAACTCCCTTTGGTATTTTACGAGTATGCTTACGCGAACCAATACGTCCATTTTTACGGGAACCAATTTTTGGTATAGGTTTTGCCATATCTTATTATTTTTTTATTAACTCTAACTATTTATTATTCTTATTTGATTTTTTTATTTGTAAATCGGGGTCCTTTAGAATTTGAAAACCCTCTCTTGTGAAATTTTCTGCAAATATTATCCTTGTCTTTGTTTATGTCTTGGATTGGAACAAATTACTATAATTCGTCCTCGCCTACGGATCAATCGACATTTTTCACAAATTTTACGAACAGAGGCCCTTATTTTCATATTTCTTATTCCTTCCTTAACTTAATTCTGCATGCATTTATTGGAAGAAAATATGCTTTCCCTAAAATTTTGACTTCTATCTAATCGTAACCTCAAAACAAATAATGTTGAGGCTGAAAAAACAGTCTAATTCTACTTCAATTCTAATTAAATTACTTATATTTCTATTTTTTCTTTTCCTGTCATATCCATAGACATAGAAAAGAAGATTCTGTCGAACCTTTTCGGAAATCTAGTCTAGAATAGAATCATATTTTCATTTTTTTTAAATGAAACAAAAAATGAACCCTATGTTTTCTCTCTCTCTTTCACAAAAATTCAAAGAAATTTTTCATATAATTCGGATATAAGAAAGATTACCATATCTTACCATATATCACATAAAATAAAATATTACCATATATAACATAAAACTTCTCCGCCGATTCTTTCTAATCGAGCCTCTCGATCTGTCATTATACCTCTAGAAGTAGAAAGAATTACAATCCCCATTCCTCCTAAAATTCTCGGAATTTTTTGATAATTAGAATAGATTCGTAGACCGGGTGTACTGATCCGCTTTAAATTCAAATCAGTTTTATATGATCCTTTTCTATTTCTTCTATATCGTAGAGTTAAAACTAAAAAAAATTTCTTCCCTTCCCTATGTTTTCTCACATTTTCAATAAAACCCTCTCGTAAAAGCATTTTTACAATATTTTCGGTGATGGTAGTAGATGCTATTTGAACCGTTCCTCTTTTATTCATGTCAGCATTTCGTATAGAGGTTATTATGTCAGCGATGGTGTCCTTACCCATAATAAAGGAAAATGAATATTGCCTTTTATTTTCGATATAATCAACATGCTCTTTTTTTTTTATATATCGCCTATTGAATAGAAATCTTCAATATACTAAGAATAAATATTCAATATAATAAGAAGGTTAGGTTAATAGTTAATAAGAAGGTTAGGTTAATAGTTAATATATATATTATTTATATATATATTTATATATATGAAATTTTTATTAGAATTCTATTCGATAAGAATTACTACAGAAGGTATATGTGTAAAACAGAATTTATTAATTAATCTATTTCATTCATAAATATCTATATCATGGTTTCGTCTTATAATACCTCGGGTGCTAATGAAACTATTTTAGTAAAATTGAACTGTCTCAATTCCCGGGCGATTGAGCCAAAAATTCTAGTTCCTTTTGGATTTCCTTCTTGATCAATAACAACCGCAGCATTATCATCATACTGTATTATCATGCCGTTGCTACGTTTGAGTTCTTTACAAGTACGTACAATTACAGCTCTGATCACTTCTGATCTTTCTAAAGACGAATTTGGTATAGCTTCCTTGATTACAGCAACAACAATGTCACCAATATAAGCATATCGTCGATTACTAGCTCCTATGATTCGAATACACATCAATTGGCGGGCTCCGCTGTTATCGGCTACATTCAAATGGGTTTGAGGTTGAATCATATCTTTTTTATTTTATCTGTTCTTTCAGTCCAAAGGTTGAAGTAAAAAAAATATTATGTATTCAACAATAAGAAAACCTACAATTACAATTCTTTTTGATCCTAAAGACTTCTTTCCTTTGGTTCTAATTATATTTCTATATTATCTGGAAATAATGAATTGAGTTCGGATAGGCATTTTTGATGCTGCTATTGCGATAGCCCTTCTGGCTATATTTTCTGCGACTCCGCCCATTTCATAAAGTATTCTACCAGGTTTAACGACAGCTACCCAATATTCGGGAGATCCTTTTCCCGAACCCATACGCGTTTCGGTAGGTCTTACCGTAACCGGTTTGTCTGGAAATATGCGTACCCATATTTGTCCACCTCGGCGGACATTTCGTGACATTGCCCGCCGCCCTGCTTCTATTTGTCTAGATGTGATCCAAGCGGGCTCAAGTGCCTGAAGAGCATATCTTCCGAAGCAAATATGATTACCTCGATAGGATATTCCTTTCATTCTTCCTCTATGTTGTTTACGGAATCTGGTTCTTTTGGGGTTATAGTTGATGGTTGTTTCTAAATTCCATCGCTATTACAGAACCGTACATGAGATTTTCACCTCATACGGCTCCTCGCGAATAAGGCAATTTTTTGAAAAAAAAAAATATCGCGGGCGAATATTTACTCTTTCATTATCCATTTTAGATGTAATATAGGATTATCCCATGACTCCTCAAAAAAGGGATCGGTTTGTTCCGCCATCCTGTCCAATGAATCATTAAGATTTATTTTTTATCTTAGGTATTCACAGATTTCGTCGTTCCCATCGCTTCTCGATTAATGATTAGGTCTGACATTCTACAATGGAGCCTATAAAAAATAAAAATAAGATTTTATCTAATATTTTTATTTTTCTTGAATCAACCTTCTCAGTTTTGATTGACTCTGTGCTCTTGATTTTTTTATTTATTCGAGAATCCATTTATCTATATATAGATTTGTTAATATGGATGCTTTATTACACTATCTTTTATGATAGAACCAAAAGACCTTTACATAATAGAATTTTCTATCATTGATATATTTTCTCTCTTTCTTTCACCCCTTCGTATATCTGTATATTCTTATTGCTGTACAACTCATAATCAGATTGGTTTTTCTTTTTTATGCAATATCTCAGTTGCTATAATTATATCATCAAAATCTCATATCTTTCTTTCGATTGTATATTTTTATTAGTTCTTGAAATCCAGATAATCCGAAGCGATGAGTTGGTTATTAGTTCGTTATTATATTAATTTAATTAATTCATACTACAAGCTACAAGTCGGTTTATTTTATTGTTGAACTCCAACCACTCTAAAAAAAAAACGAACGAGTCGCACACTAAGCATAGCAATTTTTTCAATATCAAATGATTAATTGAAATTCTTTATTCAATCTTATAAAATTTTTTAAAATTAAAAAAATTCTTATTTGTTGTTTTGTTATTTTTTTGTTTTACCGAAACATGGAATAAAAGAAAAACGGAGAATTGAATTATTCTTTGTTTACAAATATCCAAACCTTGATCCCTAATACCCCATAAATTGTTCGAACGGTATAGGAACAATAATCAATTTTAGCTCGAATGGTTTGTAGAGGAACCCTACCCTCTCTGATCCATTCTACACGTGCAATTTCTTTTCCGTCGATACGTCCCGCAATTTGTACTTGAACACCTTTTGTACCCGCCTGTTCGGTTAATTCAATAGCTTTTTTCATTGCTTTCCGAAAGGAAACTCTATTCTTTAATTGACCAGCTATAAATTCTGCAAGAATATTAGGGTGTCTATAAGGGTTTGCAATTCTTGTAATAGCAATGTTAAGTTTGCGGTTCACACAGTTAAGTTTTTTTTTTACATTCATCTGTAATTCTTCGATTCTTCGAGGCTTACCTTCTATTAATAACTTTGGAAATCCCATATATATTATGATTTGAATCAGATCGATTCTTTTTTGAATCTTTATCCCCGCTATTCCCTCGACACCAGAGGATATTTTGATATTTTGTTGTATATAATTCTTGATACAATCTCGTATTTTTTTATCTTCTTGCAGATTCTCGGAATAATTTGTTGGTTGTGCAAACCAAAGAGAATCATGACTTTGAGTTGTACCAAGTCTGAAACCAAGCGGATTTATTTTTTGTCCCATAATCCCCCACACTACTTTACATAAAACATAAAAT